GGATCTCTCGGTTCGAGAAATAAGAGGATCGAGCCATTTCTTCTGATTTTTTTTCAAATTCGATAAATGTTGGTTGATCGTATATTTTATTATAGTTAGATGATTCAGAGTATCATTTCCGATTTGATCCCTTTGAATTCCATATTCGAAGTTGCGATCGGATCTATTCATTAAAAAGAATCGATTCGATACATTTCTTATGTACCCATAGGTGCTATATTGGATTTGAATCAGATTTCGGATCAATCTATATTGATTGACTGCCTCCATTATGTTGTTGCTAGCAAATACCACTCTTTTTGGTTTTGGATCTAGCGCGCGCTATCCGGACCGATTTTTTTCTGATCCTTCGATAAAAAGATTCATTCTCTTCATCAAAAATAGGAGGTAGAACCCATAAAGATTTCTTTTTCGATTCATCCCTGGCCTCATTCAAGAATTTTTTTTGATCCAATCCGTAGGAATCAATAGAAAGGGCAAATCCCTTATGATACACCAGATCCGGCTCGGTTATTGATAGAGTGAATAGATCTGCCATTTCTTGAAATCTCTCTTCTGATTCAAAATCGCGGTGTAACGCGTATCCCCCTTTGTTCCGGTCATGGAATAGATGAAATAAATCCAAAAATGGATTTTTGTTCAAGAATGAAATAGCGCACTGTCCATATCCGGTTCATCCTTCGGAACCATATCACATCCCGGATCTGATGAAATAGGATGAATTGAGACGGTATTTTGTAAGTACGTAATTCTCTTGAATATATCAACCATTTCTCTATTTTCCGATCCCCTGGAAGGGACAAAAGAAACACCTTGTTCTTTCTTCAAGAATTTCTGATCTCTAGTGGACCTCTCAGTAGGATTCGAACCCAGATGAAGTTCTGACCATCTGTCAGAGAAAAAAGAACGAATTGATCTTGTAGGATTCCCAAGAAATTCTTCGATTTCTCCCGGAAGCAGATGATTATTCATCTGCTTCTCACGTTCCGTGAATAGCCGGGACATTGAGGAATATCCAGAAAGGCATTTCGGGAATCGATCTGATTCTATCTCTGTTCGTTCCGTTTGAAGAAAGGAAGGATCCCAAGGAATCGATCTTTCTTTTAGTTGCTGAATCTCTGTTTGATTGATCAATGTGTGATATTCCGAATCCTCATTACTAATGGAATCGAAAGGATCTCTGGATTGATCAGAAGATCCTTTCGATTGGCTAGAATCCGTTACTTGAACGAAAATAGATTTTTTAGAACCATATTGAATATTTGACGATACATTCCGTACCTTGCTAAAAAACCGATCCTTGTTTACCAACCACACATTGTCTAACCAAATCCAATTCTCTCTCGCTACGTTCCTCAAAAAATCCGATTCGTGCTGATTCTTCCCCCAACTAACGAAGAGATCTTGGCGGAATTGCCACATATGAAATTGAGCACAATTTTGCAAAGAAATACCCCACTTGTTTCTCGAGAAGAGATGGGAAACACGCTGAATATCGTTTGATTGAATAGTTGCCTCGGCTCCTTGTTGTTTGAAGAAACCCTCCACTTCAATTGGTCTTTTTTCACGAAAAGCAGACATGAGATAACAAATCAAGTGTTTCACTAAGATTTCGAATAGCTGCCCCGAATTCAAGTTGATTATGTTTCGCTTCTTCCTCGGAGAAAGACGATCAAAGAATTCCCAATCAAGGTCCTTGCGGATCGGATCATCCGTATAGGATACAAAAAGAAACTCCAGATATTTGATATCTTTCTCTTTGAATGAGATCTCAATTCCAGCTACGGTTTCATTAGATATCTTACAATTAGAATCCCTCTTTTTTCCGATCCGGTTCCTCCACCACCGCGAACCCCAGTTAGATTCCGACATGATACAATTTTTAGTTATTGGGAGAACCCAAGTACTCTCTTTCGGATCCATGAAACAACTCTCAGAGATCTTTTTCCCTTTTGGAAGATACAGGAGCGAAACAATCAACCTATTGATATTGGAAGACCAAAAAGATTCTTCCAATGTATCATTTCTGGGTTCTATTGAATTCATAGGTATAGGAAGAAGCCCCATCAAATAGAGATTTTTTCTTTCGACCATATTTCGATTGTTCATACGATATATAAGGACCGCTACTACAAACAGTACTACACCTTTGATCGTGAAATATCGATTCCTTGTTGAACTCCGTGACCCCTGTGAAAGCAGGATCCTCCAAATTCGGAGGTCAAAGAGTTTCATAAAACGTTCTTGGTGGAAAAAAATGTGAGTGAAAGATCCCACTGAATCAAATTTTGTCCATGAATCTAAGAAATAGTGAGAATTCTTATTCTTGATCTCTCTCAATATATCTTTCAATTCGAGGATCCATAATTTCAATTGACGTCCTCGTACTTCCGCCGATTCGATTATCCTGAAAAATTTCCCTTTCATAGGTTTGATTCCCCCTATCTATTTTATTTCGAGCGCTACTGAATGGTTAAAGCGCCCAACTCATAATTGGCAA